TATTGTAAAAAATAGATTATCAATCGATTTTATAATAATGCAAAGATTACCTGTAATCCGTCTTGCTATCACTAAAGTTATATCCATATAGATATCAATATATCACTTGTGACTTTCTTTGTTACAAAACACTAATTTGAATCTAAAATTGAAACGATTAAAATGAAATCATAAGAAGGAATATGTAAGCTACCCACTTGATTTCCATGGGATTGTAGTTCAATTGGTCAGAGCACCGCCCTGTCAAGGCGGAAGCTGCGGGTTCGAGCCCCGTCAGTCCCGGAGGATTCAATAAAAAAAAAAAAGACATAAACTCCCCTTTTTGTTTCTGGACAAGGGGATCAAAATGGTTTCGTTTATCTTTTTGTTTTATTTTTCTTTTTTCATCAAAGGGGTATTTCCATTATTTTAACTAGCACCGATTGATCGTAGAGAGACATATATAAATTAGTATAATTATAATTATTGAGAGCATTCAACACTTCAAGAAAGAGATACTGTACGGGGTTTCTGCTTTTTGTGAATTAATCTCCCATTAAATAGTGTAGGAAAATGGAATAGGATAGCGTATAATACGTTTGCCAGGAGTAACTATATATACTTTTATTTCTATGATTGAAAATAGTTCGAATCCAACCAAGGAAAGAGGATATTTAAAAAATAAAGATAAAATAAGTCTTCCCTAATGAATATGCTCTTTTTAAAGATTAGAGTCGATGTCGAAGAAAAAACTCGTAAGAAAATTTAAATAGTTAATTTTTTGGAATATTTTAGTTTTTTTTACTGAGACTCGTCTTTATCACATTCCCTTTCTTTGTTTTCCAAAAAGATGATAGACTCTTAAAAAATTTTTAAAATTTCAAATTGAACTTTGTACTTGTTTTCTCTATTTGATTTATATTGTTTATTTAAGCTTCTTTAGAAACTCTTTTTGTAAACAATCGCAGTAGAAAAGGTTTTTTATGATACTTCATCAGATGATTGTACAAGGAAAGTAAAGTACTAGGTTGTAGAAAATAAAGCGGGGAAAAATAATCATAAATAAATAAATATTTTTGATTGGATCAGCAATCTCATTATGTATTCGGTGTGGATAAAAGATCTTCCTATGTTATACTATTAAATTCTTGACGATGAATCGATTTTATAGTTCCAATATTATTATTCATAATATTTCTTTCATTCGATATCATCGACATCTAATTCATCTGAGTGAGTTTACCAGCGAAAGATTTCTCATCTCTATGGGATTAAATCCCGAGATATTCCAAAGAAAAAAAAATAAATAATAAACGATTAAATTATGGAAGTCAATATTCTTGCATTTATTGCTACTGCACTCTTCATTCTCATTCCTACTGCTTTTTTGCTTATAATTTACGTAAAAACGGTTAGTCAAAATAATTAATTTGAATACAATTTTACTATCAATGAAAAAAAAAAGGATTTAAATTTCTCGTCTTAAATGAAAGGAATGCATTAGACTCAGTAGTAGTATCCTAAGGGGCCCGCTAGTATGGTAGAAAGAGATCTCTTTCTACCATACTAGCCATTATGGTTATTGTAATGTATAAAGATACAAGTGAAATATCTTAATATAAAGGAATCCACCTATATCTCTCTTTTTCTTTATAAATGTCAATATAAATGAAATAGAATATGAATTGTATGTACATACTTTCTCAATTTCATTTGTTTGTTTGATCTATTTAATACAGATAATCCGAATTCGATGGAAACTTATTCAGATTTCGAAAAGGGGTTACCCCATGAATGGTTAACGGTGTAAACCCTGATATAAAAATATAAAATGAGTCAATAAAACAAAACATAAATACAATTTATAAAAAAAAACTCTTAAAAAAAAATTGCCGACCGGTCTAGAAAACTAAAACAATTGATACAGGTTGATAGAGTTTGATTATTACCGCAATTAGGAGTACTTCTAGAGTCCACTTCTTCCCCACACTACGAGAGAGAGGGAAAATGTAAAAACTACCATTAAACCAGCCCATGCGAGACTTACTATATCCATGTGAATTCTGTCCCCTATTTCTATTAATATGAAGAAACTATTCCATTATTGTTCACTAATAATAGTTAAATCACTGGTGCAGAGTCAAAAAAAGAGAGAGGTATTTGGTCACCATTGATGAACTACTCCAAAAAATCCACTTATCTTATAATGAGTTATTCTTATTATAGAATTTATAGTAGAATCGACAAGATGTAAACACAAGTAAACGGACACTTTTCAAAGTATCTAAGGAATCTGACTCACATGTGGAAAGAATAAGACTTTTTATTTCTTTTATCATTTTTTATTTTTGGAAGTAAAACGAAAGGCAATTCTTCATCTAATCTAATATTCATTGAATGGCTGAGCATTCCGAGACTTTCATGAGTCTGTATCCAAAGTATCTTAGGTCCTTTCCAAAACTATTAATTTAATTCCCTCTCTGGCTATCCAATCTAATTGAAGACTCAGACGGATTTCCCTCCAATACTTTAAGTTTTCCTTGAATCTGATAGGAAAAACTTTAGGTTAGAAAATAGAACCTCGAGAGCCTGGGGCTTAGAATAACCAAAAGTATCAAGAGTCTTTTCCTACGTTTGTTATAGTTATAATAGGGGATTTAAAGTCTGTTGTTGAGGCGGCACCCGGATTTGAACTGGGGAAAAAGGATTTGCAGTCCCCCGCCTTACCACTCGGCCATGCCGCCAAAACGATATAAACTAGATTCAAAAATTTTTTTTTTTTTTTTTTTCAACTCCGAAAAATATATATATATAGGTTTTCAGTCACAAAATCTAGAATCCAGTACAAATCAGAACCATTAACTATTGACTGTAAATTCATGATCATTTTTTAATTCAAATCTATATTTTTTTATTTCTATTTCTAATAATATAAGAAAATCATTAGAAATGGATTTATAACTAAATCTATATTGAGTTTTTTCAATTAAAAATAAATCTTCTTCAATTTCAATTATAACAGTAATGATGAGTATATGTAAACCCCAGAATCAGAACATAAGTTACGTTGTGTTATAGAGCTATAGCTCTATAATGGAGTATTTTATTTCTCTAGGGATGCTTTTTAGGAGTAATTATCAATAAATTTTTGTATTTAAATTTTTCATTGAATACATTGAAGAGAAAATTTAATTTTTGATAGAGCACAGCATGTGCTGTCCCAAATATAACTGTACCACAATAAAAGAAGAAAAAGAGACATATATATCTGTGCATTCTTTTTTATGTTAATAATAAACAAAATTTATAAATAAAAAAAAAACACAAGTTTTCTTACCTACTTCAATTCACTGATATTCTAAATATTCTATTCAAAATAGGTAAAAATAAATATCTTTTCTGCAAATATTTTTTTGAACAATGAAATAAAATATAAATACATGAAAAAGGAAAGTGGTTAAAAAAAAAGTTTTCTATTTATTATATGTTTATCTGCTCGAACAGATCCAATCATGAATACATTTTTTTATGGTATGCAATCGAATTGGAATATGTAATATCATAGGTGAAAATGAAATTACTTTTTTCTAGTCTTTACAAAACTCCAAAAGTTCCAGTGGTATTTCTCAATTCTGTTCCATTTGGATCTCTTTCTTAAAAAAAATTCCAATTGAATCTAGTCTCCGTTCATACGTATTTCATACATTCCATATATCTTGGAGTTGGATAAAATTTCATGTGATTCAGTAAACAGAATAGAAATTCCATTATTGCTAGATCGAATTCTATGGATATGATTCGGTGAAGAATGAGAGATGGGATTTTTTCAATAAACGGATAAATGGGAAATTCAAAAAAGATGCTCGGGGATGGAAAAGAGGGAACATCTACAATACCCGGATTTAATCAGATACAATTTGAAGGGTTTTATCGGTTTATTGATCAGGGTTTAATAGAAGAACTTTCTAAATTTCCAAAAATTGAAGATATAGATCACGAAATTGAATTTCAATTATTTGTGGAAACATATCAATTGGTAGAACCTCTGATAAAAGAACGAGATGCTGTCTATGAATCACTTACATATTCTTCTGAATTATATGTATCCGCGGGATTAATTTGGAAAACCAGTAGGAATATGCAAGAACAAAGAATTTTTATTGGAAACATTCCTTTAATGAATTCCCTTGGAACTTCTATAGTAAACGGAATATACAGAATTGTGATCAATCAAATATTGCAAAGTCCTGGTATCTATTATCAGTCAGAATTGGATCATAACGGGATTTCGGTCTATACCGGCACCATAATATCAGATTGGGGAGGCAGGTTAGAATTAGAGATTGATAAAAAAGCAAGAATATGGGCTCGTGTGAGTAGGAAACAGAAAATATCTATTCTAGTTCTATCATCAGCTATGGGTTTGAATCTAAGAGAAATTCTAGAGAATGTTTGCTACCCTGAAATTTTCTTATCTTTCTTGACCGATAAGGAGAAAAAAAAAATTGGGTCAAAAGAAAATGCTATTTTGGAGTTTTATCAACAATTTTCTTGTGTAGGTGGGGATCCAATATTTTCTGAATCCTTATGTAAGGAATTACAAAAAAAATTCTTTCACCAAAGGTGTGAATTAGGAAGGATTGGTCGCCGAAATATTAACTGGAGACTGAATCTTAATATACCTCAGAACAATATATTTTTGTTACCACGAGATATATTAGCAGCTGCCGATCATTTGATTGGGATGAAATTTGGAATGGGTACACTTGATGATATGAATCATTTGAAAAATAAACGTATTCGCTCTGTAGCGGATCTTTTACAAGACCAGCTCGGGTTGGCTCTAGCTCGTTTAGAAAATGTAGTTAAGGGAACTATAGGCGGAGCAATTAGGCATAAATTGATACCTACTCCTCAGAATTTGGTAACTTCAACTCCGTTAACAACTACTTATGAATCCTTTTTCGGATTACACCCATTATCTCAAGTTTTGGATCGAACAAATCCATTGACACAAATCG